AGTAATATTCCTAGCTCTAAAGCCCACTCCTTCCCCATACTACAAGCGAAAGAGAAAATGTAAACACTACCATTAAAGCAGCCCAAGCGAGACTTACTATATCCATGCGAATGATGTCCCCTATCTCTATGAAATGAAGGAATTATTCCATTATTGATTCATAATCATAGTGGAATCAATGGTGCAGAGTCAAAATAGGATTCTTACTTACGGCTCTTTATGAAACAATTTCATGAATCCACTCATAAAGAGTTCCTATATTTCTTATTCAATAGAATCCTATTGAAATAGGAAGAATTGGAAAAAGAAGAAAATAGAATAATAAAAAATCAAAGAAAATATACAAATAGAAATAAAATAAAAATAGAATAGAATGAAATAAAATATAAGATATAAGAAAAAAAAGAAGATCAACCATTCTTATTCAATTTATGAGCAGCACTAAGAGCCTCTAGTAAGTCTGGATACAAAGTATTTTCAGTTCTTTCCACCCACAATTATTAAATGAATTTACCATCAGCCTATCTAATCTAATTTCATCGCAGACAGAGTTAGTAGACACTACCTCAATATTAAGAAAGTTATAGTTCTAGTTTAAAATAATTAGGGAGTCTTTATAATCTTTTTTAGAATCCTTTCTTCAACCTTAGTAACCAAGATGGAGTGTCTCTTAGGAACCTTTGGATACCAAGATTTCCGATTTCTTACTTTCATAGTTCTGATGCCCAGAATGAATTCTCACTATTTCTTTTATTTGATTCAATTCAGAATAGCCCAAACCAATCATTAATAAGATTGGGTTGCTTCAGATTTCTTGGTACCTGTTTTAGCCACACTCAGAACCCAGATTTTGAGAAAAAAGATGACAGTCTTTTATAGGCCCTACGGGTTCTCAAAATCAAGTATCGACAGACCTAGCCCTTGCCTATGCTTTTGCGAGGCAAGAATTCGTCAAGTTCGATCAACAGGATTAAGAAATTCCAAGTATTTTTTTTGTTGATCAGGCGACACCCAGATTCGAACTGGGGATAAAGGATTTGCAGTCCCCCGCCTTACCACTTGGCCATGCCGCCAAAAAATCCCATCCAAAATAGATAAAGAAATAAAGAAATTCTATATATTTCTATTAGATTAGATTCCTTAGAATCTATCTATAATTAGATTCCTTATATTTAGATTATATCTAGAATTTCTAGAATTCTATTTATTATTATTCTATTTCTATGCCTCTCCTAATTTTGTTTTGATTTGAATTCTTTACTTTCTTAATTTCTTTTCTTTTTGGATCTTGAATCCCATTGTACTTATCCTTTTCCAAAAAAGAATTCCTCTTTTTTATTGGATCCTGTTTCTATTCTTTTCTTCGATTGATTTTATCTCAAAACACGCGTCGCTTAAAAACTTACCTTCTCTTTTCACTTTTCTATAGATTCGATAGATCTATAGAAAAGTGAAAAGATTCCCGGCCCCGGTCACAGACTGTAAAATGCAGGGCAATTTAGAATAATTCACTCTTTACTTCATTAACTATTTACTTATTACTCTTTTACTCTTACTTACTTTTCTTACTTTGAATTAGCGAACAGCTCTTCAATTTGTATCTCCATTTGTATTCCCTTAATGGATGCAAAATCCAATTGATTTACGACTAATCATTATCAATTAGAATCATTCTAATTATAATAAAATATATGTGTATATGTAAACCCCAGAACAGAAATTCTTATACGTGGATACCGAGCCCGGGTCTATTTCTTATGCACATATCCCTATATAGGATCATCGTGCTTGAATATTTCATTGAATATGAATAGAAGATAGACATTATGGTAGAGTGCGACCTAACCTATGTTGCACCAAGTTCAATTATGATCAAAGATGTGATATACGGATAGCTAGATAGCTATATCGGCAGGTACTTCCTAAAGATTACTCCTATGACTATATACGTACGCAATCCCATTGTATCTTAGAGATTCTACTACCAAAAAAAGATTTGCGAATTCCTTTTTGAACATTCAATTGCGTGTGCTAAAAAAATGGAAACTCTATGCTGTTCCTGATTCTTCTGTTTTTATCTCATTCATAGAGAGCAGATTGAATCTTGAATTCATTGATTTTCTCTTCTTTTGTACCCTGATCGTAATATCATAATAAAAGAATTAGGTATAAATTGGATCAATTTTGATATCCGATAAAAGACTCCATCAGCCTAAGTGACAGAATTTTTCCCAGGAATGCTTTATCAATTTCCATTTCTTTCTATTTGTACCTGGCTCAAGCTCAAATTCGAACTTGCATCGAAAATGAAAATGCCCTCCATTTCTCTGTCTTGCTTCCGTTCATACGTATGATATATATGGATGGAGTTGACTAAAATTTTATGTGATTCAGTAAACAGAATATCCATTCCATCATTGCTAGATCAATCGGTATGGTTCGATGAATAGTGAGCCAAGTCGCCAATAATGGGATTTTTTCAATAAAGAGGAAACTTCAG